CTGTACTATCAATAGGATCTATTATAACAAGTCACACACTCATATTCCGGAAATACCGAAACAAAAGAATTTCGCGGTCGAACTGCCGGAAGTGCCTATAAATCCTAGTCCTACCTAAGTGATGAATTTTGGATCGAAAAGCTAGGACTTCATGATTTTGATGGACCTAGTTCATTGAAATTCCATCCAATACAACGGAAGAGTTATAAATTTCCAAAATAATAGATAGGAATACCGCAAATAAAGCCATTGCGACACCCATCAAAGGGGTAGTTCCCCATCCAGGAGCTACTTTACCATATTCCGAATTCAAGGGTTTCAATAAACCCCCTAGACCTGTTTTTCTTGGTCTTGGACCAGATCGAGAATTGCCTTCAAAGGTTTGTGTAGCCATAAATCCTATTGCATTGGTTGAGATCTGTTGACTTTGTATACCATTACACTGTAAATAAATCATCTTATCATAGATCCGTTGTGATCTTGAAATTAGAAAATAATGGAAACAGCAACCCTAGTCGCCATCTTTATATCTGGTTTACTTGTCAGTTTTACCGGGTACGCCTTATATACCGCTTTTGGGCAACCCTCTCAACAACTAAGAGATCCATTCGAGGAACACGGGGACTAGTTGAAGTAAAGTAAAGAGCCTCCCTTGTTTCGTGGGAGGCTCTTTACTTTGACTTCAATTGAGTATAATCAAACATTATTTTGCCCTTTTAGTCGGAACCTTAGGTGGTTCTCGAAAAAAGATAGCGAAAAAAATGATTCCTAGAGTCGACACTAAGAGGAATGTATAAACCAATGCTTCCATAAATTTGATCGTGGTTTACAATTATAGCTTCCACACCTGTTCATTTGGTTTGGGATTATCTCCCAGATAAAGATAAGAGTCAAATAAAAATCAGCAATTCAACTCAAGATTTCTCTCGTAACCTATAGAAAAACCAAATCACAAAAATACAATACAGGTGAAAGATACCAGATCAATCTTGTATCAGACTACCTGTCTCCTTGTAGTTGGATCTCCAAGTTTTTGGAACGCCCCAAATTCCACTTGAGCATCCAAATCCGGGTCAATACCAGCAAAAACATCTCTGAATAAGGTTCTAGCTCCATGCCAAATATGTCCGAAAAAGAAGAGCAAAGCAAAGGAAGCATGCCCAAAAGTGAACCAACCCCTCGGACTGCTACGAAAAACACCGTCGGATTTCAAAGTAGCACGATCTAATTCAAAAATTTCACCTAATTGAGCGCGTCTAGCATATTTTTTCACAGTTGCAGGATCACTATAACTGACTCCATTGAGTTCGCCGCCGAAGAACTCAACGGTGACTCCTACTTGTTCGACACTATACTTAGATTCTGCCCTTCTAAAAGGCACATCGGCTCTCACAATTCCGTCTCCATCTACCAAAACCACTGGAAATGTTTCAAAAAAAGTAGGCATACGACGTACAAAAAGTTCACGCCCCTCTTTATCTCTAAAGATAGGGTGTCCTAACCACCCAACAGCTATTCCATCCCCACTGTCCATTGAGCCCGCTCTAAATAATCCCCCTTTTGCTGGATTATTGCCAATGTAATCATAAAAAGATAATTTTTCGGGAATTTTAGACCAAGCTTCGGAGAAACTCTGATTTTCCACTAGTCCGGCACCAACCCTTCGATATATTTCTTGTTGGAAGTATCCCTGATCCCATTGATAACGAGTGGGGCCGAATAATTCGATGGGAGTAGTTGCTGAACCATACCACATAGTTCCAGCAACTACAAAAGCTGCAAAAAAGACAGCAGCAATACTACTGGAAAGAACGGTTTCAATATTACCCATACGTAATCCTTTGTATAGGCGTTGGGGCGGACGGACACTAAGATGAAATAGGCCCGCTAATATGCCCAATGTCCCCGCTGCAATATGATGAGAGGCTATACCTCCCGAAACAAAAGGGTCAAAACCCTCTACGCCCCAGGCAGGACTTACAGATTGTACTTTTCCTGTTAGTCCATAAGGATCGGACACCCATATTCCAGGACCATACAAGCCTGTTACATGAAATGCACCAAACCCAAAACAAGCTAAGCCTGAAAGAAATAAATGAATTCCAAAAATCTTGGGCAAATCCAAAGAGGGTTTTCCCGTACGTTCATCACGAAATATTTCTAGATCCCAATACACCCAATGCCAGATGGCTGCCAAGAAGCACAAGCCGGAAAACACAATATGTGCCCCGGCCACACCCTCATAACTCCAAATACCCGGATTTGTTACAGTCCCCCCTGTGATATTCCAACCGCCCCATGAATTGGTTATTCCTAAACGAGTCATGAAGGGTATAACAAACATACCCTGTCTCCACATTGGATCAAGAACGGGGTCAGAGGGGTCAAAAACTGCTAATTCGTATAGAGCCATTGAACCCGCCCACCCAGAAACGAGAGCTGTATGCATTATATGAACAGCAAGCAACCGGCCGGGATCATTCAATACGACGGTATGAACACGATACCAAGGTAAACCCATGAAAATACCCCCTTCGAAGAAAAATAGATACTATGTAACTTTATCGCATTGGAAAAGACTATGCTATAGACTTCCGCCTTTCAGTTCAGTGGATTATTTCGAATGAAGGGCTCCTAGTTCTTTTTTGTTGGTAATAGGTAATAATGGAACAATTCTGTTAGTCTGTTAGTAAGAACAAAGAAAAGCAGATCTATTCTATACCCGATAAGTACCAATACGCAATGGGGCATTTTCTATGAATATGAACATATGAACAAATGCATAGAAATTTATTTAGCGTTCGAAGAACCCGACCCCTTCATAAGATTTTTCCCTTATTCATTTCATCTTCCTAGATGAACTTTTTCATATTTTGAAAACAATAAAAAAAATCATTTTGACATTTCCACATAAAAGTGAAATCTTATACTTGACTCTTTTCTCTCTCATTTATGCCTGTTGGTGTTCCAAAAGTTCCTTTTGAGTTTTTTGAGGGTGAGGATATTGACGAAGAAAAAAAAAGGGGGGCTAAGCCTCAGACTAGGAAGCCGGCTTGTTATCCTACTCATTTGATTAACGATTCGCCTCGGGATAGGGCTAACAATTATCCTGGGGATAACGATAACTATAGCGATGATGATCCGTTTAACAATTATCCTGGGGATAATGATAACTATAGTGATGATGATCCGTTTATTAACATTAACAATTATCCTCGGAAAAACGATAACAATAGTGATGATGATCCGACTAGCCCTTGGATTGATTTTAGTAAGTTCCCTACTAAAGATGAGAAAACAAAGGAAAAGCAACCAAAGCTGGAGTGGATTGACCTATAGTGCGACTTGTCAGACATATTGGGCCATATGGGATTTCCCCGTTCTCTCCTCCGATCGAGATACCTCTGCTTCGCCAAAAAAATTGATGAAACTATCAAGAATTTGGAGCGTGAAGTGCAATTAGATCCATTCTTTGAGGGATCAATATTCATAGTATCAATTAGAAATAGAAGAGAATTTATGGTTGGCTTGGTTGAACCAATAAAATGAAGTATCCAGGCTCCGTTCAGAAAATACTCACTTGGTAATATGGACATGAAATGAATAAAAAAAAAAAGTCGTATCAAAAAGAAATGGTATTGGGAGCATTTGTACTATATATATAAATAAAAATCGGTTGGACCCTTACCCGGAGTAGAGCATAAACCTAAAAAAATAGAAGAGGCCCATTCAGGAACAAGAAAATAACAGAGTCCTAATTTGGAAATGAAACAATACATCAATGAGAGGGTAATTCGAGATAAGTTTATAGGGGGTAGAAAAAAAAAAGCCCTTCTATAAAATAAAATAGAAAAAGGCCAACATATTGATTTTTTTTTGCAATTTTTTGAACCGTATGCATTCAAAGGTGCGTGTACGGTTCCTAAAGGATAGCATTTTGTCCTAATCACCCGACTTCATCGAGAAAGATTCATTTTTTTAGGAAAACCTATTAATAAAGAGAGCGGTAACCTCGTTGCGGGTCTCATAGCATATCTCAGTACGAACGATAGTACCAGGGATATTTTTTTGTATATAAACTCGCCGGGCGGGTTAATGCGACAAGGAATGGCTATTTATGATTTGATGCATGCGTCGCCCGTAGATGTATACACGGTATGCATGGGAAAAGCCTGTGGAATGGCTTGTTTCATTCTATTCGGAGGAGCACCTACCAAACGCATAGCATTCCCTCACGCTTGGCGCCAATGATTTTTTATTTGTATTTGATAGAAAAAAGAAGACTATGCCTTCGCCATATGAAATATGAAAAAGATTATTGAGTAAAAATAGCATGGCACGTCGAGTTCGGTATGAGTAAACAAACTATTATTGTTTTTCATAACATGAGATTTTGTATCGGGAGAGTAGTATGAGACAAAATAGATTTCCGATTTTTTCTTATCTATCGGGAGTTTATTTCAGCGTCACAATTTTTTGTTTTAGCGCCAGAATTCTTTTTCCACTTCACTTCTCCTATTTATATTATCAAAGTCAAAGAGTACTAAAAAAAAAAAAGAAACTTTGGGATTGCTGAATCACAGACGAGAAAACTTCTAAATTCCATATAGAAATAGAAAGCAACGGAACCATCATAGTATTTTTGAATTCTACCGAAAGGAAGGGTGGTAAATGGATCACTTAATGATCTGGATCTGATAGATCCTATTTTTTTTTTTTTTCTCTTTTTCGCGCTGGAAGGGACGAAAGGTAAATTCCATTGGATAGCCGTATGCAATACAGAATAAATGCCTGTACGGTTGTTCAATTTTCTCTATTCTTTTTATCTCTTTCCTTCGCCCGAGGGTGCAAGATATGATATAAAGTAGAGGAATTCTTCCTTTTTTATATCATCAGGGTAATGATGCGCCAACCTCGCGGTAAGTTTTCAAAAATCCGCAAAAGACACCCTTTAAAAGAAATAGAAGTGTTGTTTTACTTACGCAACCAGATGGAAGAGGCTTATGCACGACATACGCACAAAACCCGGCAGGTTATACACGACGACATCCAAAGAATGGCTTATATGTCAGCAGAAGAAGCCCAAGCTCATGGAATTATTGATATTATAGGAGACGACACCCTCGGGAAGTATGACGAGTATGACGAAGAAAACTAAAAACACAACAAAAACTGGCCCTAGAGATACGGATCTGCAGCGGAAACGCGGGTAAATCCTTTATTCTGCTTCAAATCAACGTTCAAAATGGCTTTCTTTTTTTTTTTTTGCTAATTCCATTTTTGAACGTTGATAAGATAAGATCCTTCTATTTCGCAGCACCTTAATATGGCATAGACTTACTAATTACTAATTCCGTTTTAGATTTTCTATTTTAGGAGGTTTATGTTGTATTTTTCTCTTTTCTATTTATTCAAAATATTTTTAAGAATAATAAAGAAGAAAAAATAAAAGGAAAAAAAAAAGGGTTACCCGCCTTTTACATAAGAAGCTACTCTGTGGTAAAACTTTCGAGTAGAGAGAAACTTATGCACGAATGAATTCTCAAAATTTCATATATAATATAGAATTCTATTATTTACCATTTTTTTACTTTGAAACCAAAAGAGGTCAACATGATAAACATGACCGCTCGATGCCAAAAGAAACTCCTTTTGGCAAAACTTCCAAGCATCCGCATAGTTATGCGGGAGGTTCATATTTTTTGTAATTACATAAACAAAGAATTCAGTCCTGTTCTGGAAAGGGCTATCCAGTCTTTTTTTGCTTGGGCCTTATCCCAATTCCTCCAATGGAGAACCTGGATAATCCCCAGAGCTGCGAAGGTCATAAATATTATTTTGACCTCGCGCATTTTTTGGATCATAATTCTTGTGTTTTTTGTTGTTTGGGTTTTAGATCTTATTGGCAAAAAGTGCACTCAAGATGACCTTGTAAAGAGAATCGAAAACGAATACCAAAACCAAAAGAAGATTGAATGGAAGTGGGTCTAATACATTTCTTTTTGAGTTTTTTTTTTTATTTGAAACCCTACTGCATTTAGAACTCTATATGCACTAGGGCTTCAAATGGATCAGATCCGCAGATGTCTGAAGCAGAAAGGAAAGTACATCTTTTCTTTTTTTACCGCGTTAAACGTTAAAAGAAAAATAAGGTAAATAACCCTCTGGTTAGGATCTATCTAAACCAGCCCCCTTTTTTGTATTGTATACAATTCAAGATGCCAACTATTAAACAACTTATTAGAAACACAAGACAGCCAATCAAAAATGTCACAAAATCCCCCGCTCTTCGGGGATGTCCTCAGCGTCGAGGAACATGTATTAGGGTGTATGTGCGACTCGTTCAGATCATGAGCTGGAACAAAAAAAAAGAAGCATTTTCCCAGTCTCAATGACCAGTACCAATCAATAGGATGGAATTCTTCCAGTCATTATCTAAAAAAAGAAAACCCCCGTTGTGTTGTGTATAAAATTTATGGTTTCCATTGGTGCAAATCCAATCACCTTAATTGGAAATGAAAAGCAATTCCCCTTTGGTAGCAAATGTATCCATTAAGCGGGGGATTGAGTAGTTAAGAAGCATAAATAAAGCGCTCTCACTCTTGCAAGAACGGATGAACAGGGTCAGCAACCTAGCCAACTTTCATAATGAAATGCCGTTACTATATGGGTAGATCTCATTGTGAAAAGATCTATTATTGGACAATTCATGGGTAGAGTCAAAGAATGTGAACTGTACAAGTTACTAATAGCATTGATTAAATCGGGAAGGGGGCTCCGGCGTATAGAGAGGGCCTCACCGTTTACGAAGTAACCATAGAAACGAAGGAACCCACGATTTATTTATCCCTTTCCCTTTACTATCGAATTTCTACTTTAAATAACTACTCAATTGAAATTGTAGTATTTCTTTTTTCATACCTAGTCTCGATACAATTTCTTATTTCAGGTGAAATGCTCGTAAAAAAATCGTGGTTGGGAAGGTCATAATAGCAAAAGCCATTGGAATTTTTATTTTATACATCGGACGAATCCGTTTTGTTATTAATGGACGAGGGGGAAATGACTGAAAGAAAAGAAATCAATTAGTTATTCAGCACATCAAAGTTTCAGTTGATTCAATGACCAGAACTATACGAGGTTATATAGCACGGAGACGTAGAAAAAAATCTCGTGTCTTTGCATCAAATAATCGGGGGGCTCATTCAAGACTTACTCGAAGTATTATACAACAAACCATAAGAGCTTTGGCATCTTCTCATCGGGATAGGGGCAGACAAAAGAGAAATTTTCGTCGTTTATGGATCACTCGGATAAATGCAGTAATTCGGGAGATTTGGGTATCCTATAGTTATAGTCGATTAATAAATGATCTGTACAAGAGGCAATTGCTTCTTAATCGTAAAATACTTGCACAAATAGCTATATCAAATACAAATTGTCTTTACATGATTGCCAAGGAGATCAGTAACTAAGGTAAGGTAAGAGGGTTGGAAGCAATCGACCGGAATGATTGAAACGTAAACGGAGATCCCCGGAGAATGGGCTCCGGGAAGGTTATAGTAAAAATGAATCTGATTATGATAAATTAGTAAAAAAAAGTATTTCTTTTTTCTTATAATTTTTTTACGATTTTACTTTACGATGTGTCAATTCAATCTGAATTCTCGAATTTTTCGAACAAAATATCAACCCCTGGTTGGGATTCGAATTGGATGGAATTTAGGTTCAATCAATTGAGAAATTGTCCTTTTTTCTTTTTGGTTCGAGGACCTCTCGTTCTATTTTTTCTAGGAATAGGCTTGTTTTTATCAAATTTTTTCTTATAGTTAATAAAAGGTAACGAGGATAAAATACGAGCTTGTTTTATGGAAGTAGTTATTAATCGTTGTTGTTTCAAAGTCACTCTATTCACTCGTCTAGATAATATTTTTCCTTGATCACTAATAAATCGAGTAATTAAACTCAGATTTCTATAATCAATTCGATCCCCTGATCCAATTGGGGGCAAACGCCTACGAAAAGATCGCTTGGATTTAAGAAAACGCTTGGATTTATCCATGGTTTATTCCTTATCTCTAAAATCCTATTTCTGAATTCTCATTTATGATTTGACGGAAATAGGAGTTGATTGGTTTATGGTTTATTTGAAATAGATTATTATATGGAATTTGAATTTTATGAATCTGTTCCCATTTCTTGAATAGAGGGTACATACGCGCGCTCTTTCAAATTATTTTTTTATCTCCACATGAAGCGTATGTTTGTAACAATAGGGACAGAATTTTCTCAATTCTAATCGACTAGGTGTATTGTGTCGATTCTTTTGGGTGATATATCTGGAAATTCCAGAGAACTTCTTATTAATATCGTTTCGGACACAACTCTTACATTCCAAAATCACTCTTATTCTAACATCTTTACCCTTGGCCATGAGCCTCCTTTGAGTTTTGGATTCACTCAATTCTTTCATTTTGATCCGAAACGAAAAAAAAAAAAAAAAGAAGTTGCGAATTTGAAATCCAATTATGAAAGATTTGGTTGCAATCAATAGAGAAAAATAAAAAATAAGTAATACAAAGATTTCTAACTATCAATTATTTAGAATCTCAGTTATAGTATATAGTAATAATAGTATTTTTTTTTTTATGATTTTGTTGCCCCGGATCCCATTTCCGCTCCCCCTCTATGAATTCGAACCCAAGCACAAGTTTTGATGCGATTGAATACCCATTTTCTCTTTCTTTAATACTAAAATAAAAAAGAAAAAACTGACATCAAAGAAAAAAATAAAGAAAGGAAGAAAAAAGCGAGGGCTGAGTCACAGATAATTTATTCTATCTGGAATCTTCTTAAGCCCTTCCCATGTCAATAACTAAAATGAAAAAAAGGGGAATGTCAACGCATCCGGGAATAGACGATTGATCTCTATCAATAAACCTGCCAAAGACCCAAACCATAGAGTACTTAGCACAGGTGCCACAGAGAGATATGTTTTTATATCTCGCATTGAAAATACTCCTTTTTTTTATAATACGTATAGGATCAGATGCATATGTGGTTAAGGAGCAATTGTATTTGTAGGCGAAATTCCTAAGGAAAACTAAAAGGGATAGACAAAGAAAGACCCGGTAAATGAAATTTACCTTCCCTTACAAGACAAGAGAAAAAAGGACCTTTCCCTCTTTGTGGAACATTCCCAAGAAATCTTTTTTTTTATTATATCTTATTATAAATTATATTTGATCCATGAGATCAAAAATAATAAATAACAAGAGAGTTTGGATATCAATGAAGGAAATAATGATGTGGAAAACAAGACACGGATTCTCTACAATGACAGAGTAGCAGTAGGTCAATTAAAAGGGATGTAGCGCAGCTTGGTAGCGCGTTTGTTTTGGGTACAAAATGTCACGGGTTCAAATCCTGTCATCCCTACCTAATGCGTATCCTATGAACATTAATGAAGGATCAATAGCGATCAATCAAAATTGGACCTACCAAATCTTTGAGTTTATGAGACTATGATCCATGCAAAATCTATTGGGAGTACAATTAGAATCCTTTTCTTTAGGATCTTATCTATTGTGATAAGAAAGCGCTCTTAGTTCAGTTTCGGTAGAACGTGGGTCTCCAAAACCCAATGTCGTAGGTTCAAATCCTACAGGGCGTGATTCCACTCTTCTTAGGTCAAATGAAATTACAATGAAATTGCTTTATTTACTTGATAAACAATCTGAATTTGACCCCCTCCTTAGCTTTAATCCGCAGGAGGTCAATCAAAAAAAAAGAGAGGTTGCTTAATCAAAGGTCCAACTGATCCCCGCGTCTGTATTGTAAATATGCAGTTATGAATAATCCAGCCAAAGTAATAGGAATTAGACCTAACACGATTCCAAATAGTAAAACTTCAATCATTTCAACTTTGTTTGAAAGAGGAAATAAAGGGTAGGTAATATCTATCTCTAAATATTAATCCAAACTGATCATAAATCTCAAT